GACGTTGATTGATTATTTTTAACGTCTCTAATTCAAAACCGAACATGAAATTTTGGTTTCATTCGGCTCCTTTATGGAAGATCAATGTATTTCTAGAGAAAAAAATGATATCCATAACATCTATGTCAGCTTTTCTTGTTGAATGCATCCAAAACTACTCGCTTTTTAGATGATCCCTCTAGAGTAGGGGGATTATATCAAATCCGTCTAGTCTAGTTACTTCGTTCCCTATTTCCACTCGAGGGATCCTGAGGAAAAGAATTTTGTTTCCACCGAGCTAAAACAATATGTCGACGGTTCTAGTAAACCAAAACTATCGTTTTCTAGCTATTTGGCTTCAATCTTCCTTTTACAACACAAAAATTGAAGATCTAGTTACGATTGGAAATAAATTTTTTGTATCTTCATCCATAGATCCTTTACTCATACTCATTCAATTGGAAGATTTGATCCAATTCAAAAAAAAAAAATTATGCTTCACGACTTCATAATTCCAATTTTTTATTCAATTTCGAATTGACCTTTGGATACAAATCGTGAGAATATATATTCTTCCTCAAATGTGCTATTGAGGGAAAAAGGATTAAACCTTTTTTAAGAAATAAAGTTTTTTGTGATCGGAATATGAAAAAACCGAAAGACCCCTTAACTATTTAAGTTATTAATAGAACGAATCACACTTTTACCACTAAACTATACCCGCTACATAATCCATTATTATATATGAATGGGCCTTTTGTCGAACAAAGGAATGAGATACAATTAAGATAGCACCAGACTCATGAAAATTTTAGTACAGAAAGTAACTTATTTAAGTAACAAAATTCTAATATAAAAAAAAGTTATACTTTTCATTTGCTGGAAGCTATTATTGATAGTTCCGAATCGAAGGAATTATTGAAGCTGGACCATAAAAACTATGAGTTCTGCATTTCTTTTTTCCTTTTCAACTTCTCCTTCAACTGCCAGATCTTTTTAATTGGAATTCGGATCAATTAGATCTCAAATGTTCAAATAAAGCTTGTCCCTTGAACAAGTAAATAAATTATGTTATATATGTTATAACATATGTGTTTCATTTTTGATATTGTTTAATATTTATGTGTTCTTTTTCAGTTAAGTAATTAAGTAAATTGATAAAAAAAAATACTAATACTTTGAAAATATTGAAAAAATGTGAAAAATATTTTTTATATTCTTCCATAGGAATGGGGATGGAAATTGTCTTTGTTATTGCTTCAATAACAAGTCTTTTTGATTTGATATCAAATCATACACAACGAAATTGTTTGATCTATGAAATGATTCATCAGAACCAAAGAAGTAATAGCCCGGCCAGTACTTAACCAGGCCGGGGGAACGAACCTTTCTTATCTTAACAAAGCCCAAAAAGTGAAGTAAGGTATTCTTTCTATAGCTATTCTATTTTAATATATTATTTATTTAGAATATTTAATTATCGTTATTTTATCCTTATCTTATAATAAATAATAAAGACAGAAATCTTTTTTACTTCAAAAGTCACATCACATAACAAATTTTCAATTTTGAATTGGGAGAGATGGCTGAGTGGACTAAAGCGGCAGATTGCTAATCCGTTGTACGAGTTACTTGTACCGAGGGTTCGAATCCCTCTCTCTCCGTTCCTTATGATCATTTCAGACTTTCAAATTTGAAAAAAAAAAAGATTTTGATCTTTTCATTTTTTCATCATAGGGAAATTTATGGAATATAAAAAAAATAAATAAAAACTCAAAATCTTTTTTTTACTCCTCGCGCCCAGGATTACGGCCCGGATCGTTAGATAAGAATCCAAATATGAAGAGAGAAACAAAAAATATCACTACTGTGTAAACAAAGAGTTTGAGAGTAAGCATTACACAATCTCCAAGATTATTTTTTTGTAAAAAGGAAATAGATTGCCTATTTTTTATCACATACACTATTTTGACATAATACCTCAAAAATGAAGTCTTTTCTTGAAAAAAAAAAGAATAAAGTTATTTTCGCGAATTTTTGGAGATATTAATTAAGAAAAAAAAAGATTCTGATTCCTTTATTACCCAAAATTTCTGGCTATATCCATTATTGGGTATTGTGGAGTCCTTAAAAAGCCCTTATTTACTGGAAGGTCCGAACTAGGAAATAAGTTGATCCAAATTTATCGCCGTGGTCATTCAATATACAAGAATTTTGATTTTTGAATCGAGGGTTCATAATGTAAAACTTATCTGATCTTATCGATTTTTAGAATTTTTTTCGGATAAATTATGAATTTTGCAGAGTATTAAAGATTTTATCGAAAACTTACAGCAGCTTGCCAAACAAAGGCTAATAGAAGAAATAGTACAGGTATGACAGGCATAACATCTACGATTGGATTGAAAAAGGCATAAGCCTCGGGCAATTTGGCGAATAAAAAACTACTCGAATAAAGGGTACAATTAAGACAGATACAGATTAAACTAAAGATATTAAGCATAACAAACATTTCATTCTTGTAGATTAGAAAATTTGATTTTGGTTGAGTTCCTTTTATGAGGGAAAAACGAAAAAGTGGGTCAAAAAATCCTTCTTTTTCTTCGAACTCTCCTAAATCCAAAATCTTTCCTTTCATTCTCAAATGAGAATACAAGGAATTATAGTTTCATACAATATCTTAATTGAATTTTATGTAATGATCAATAATTTTTTTTATTATATATTTACATGTGTTGAATTCTAGCAACAAAGTATTTCATATGTATTTGGATTGGGATTGACGAATGACCACTACCAATATTAATCTTTATTAGTGTCTCGAGTATAAATCTAAATGGGGCGTGGCCAAGCGGTAAGGCAGCGGGTTTTGGTCCTGTTACTCGGAGGTTCGAATCCTTCCGTCCCAGATCGTCTCTATCAGAAACGAAAGTTTCTTCTTTTTAAGAATTTTCTGTTTCTGTTTAATCTTGGATATAATGTGATCCAACCCTTTGTTCTCAATTAAATTCTAAGAATAATTCTAAGAATAATTCTAAGAATTAGATCTTTTTTTTGATGGGGTCATTCCCATTCAGAATATGCTTGTACAATTCATATTGAAGTTAGTTACTTATGGAAACTTTGTGTTCCATATCCCTGAAATGTGGATTCTCACATGATGCATTCTGAATCAAAACAGAAAAAAAAGGCTTTTTATTCCATTACCCAAAGGGAAGTCAAAAGAAAATAAATGGTGTATCCCAATTCCACACTTTATGTGGAGACTAAAGATTATGTAGTTTTTGGTATTAATTGGATTTCACGGCTCGTCTTAAAACTTATAAGTATAAGGAAAAAAATAGGAAAAACGAATTAATCTGGATTCCTTTTTTTGCATTTTATCTTATTCAAATGAATAATTGGAAATCAATGTAACGATCAGGTAGATGAACATTTATATATTCCAATTACTTGATGTAATTGATGGAAAGATTCTTGGACCTGAAGTAAAACAAAATTTGTCTGTATAATATAAAAATATTAGAAAATAAAAATAATATATGCCTATTGTTCTATTTCAGTAACAGTGGCCTTTTGGTTAAGTCAATAAAGGCCTGTGATTCTTTAAATATCCAGGATTCCCCCCGGCAAGAATTGTTTATTGTATATGATGGATACGAAAAGATTAGATTCTTCTTAGTCTTGATTCTGATCTTTTCTTTCAGATGAAAGAAAGAATAACAACTTTCATCTTACCCCTTACACGAAACCCTTTCTATTCCATACTCATGAAAACAAAAAATGATCTGAATCTTCATTTTTATGAACCCTTGGTACTCGAAGAAGTGTGAAAAATCTCTATTTATTTCTATTATAGAGAAACTTCCGACCTTTTCGAGTCATCGGAATAGCTTAGATTTGGTTAATAACAGGTTTTGTTCCGGAATTGGAAATCTATTAAAGGCCGTTCTTTTGAGGTTTCAAATTTATTTGTTCGAGAAAAATAGGATCTTTTCATGATTCACTATCCCGAACAATCTGTTGAAGATGTAAATAAGACTTGAGTTTCAGTAAACCCGTTTATTTGTCTTTTTTAAAAATCTATTTCATTTATATGTATCTATGAATAGATACATGGAAAGTATTATATATATACCGTTGAGCCAATGACTATTCATGATTCCATCTTGAATCAATTCCATACTGGTTTGAAATTTATTTAATTAAAGGAATGTTATGGTAAAACTTCGTTTGAAACGATGTGGTAGAAAGCAACGTGCGACTTGAAGGACATAATTCGTTGTGGATTCTTACATCCACCATTTTCTATAGGAATGAAGATGCTCTTGAATCGACATAGTTTGTTCTGCTCCTGCTAGGAACCTCATTTGTGTTGGGTTGGTAAATAGGAATAGTACATGATGGAGCTCGAGCAAAAAGTATTGATTCATTTATCAGGGGTACGAATCTAGGGTTAGTAACAATTAATAAGTTAGATCAACTTTGTAAGTACATCTTCAATATAGAAATTGAAAGGTTAAAATAAAATTGGAACAAGTTTGAAATGAAATAAGAAACATCAAACAAATTTGTCAGAATTGGAAAAACTTTTTGATTCAAATTAAAATAAAAGTGGATTATAAGGTAATCTATCGTTCGTATTATCTTTCCATAGAAAGAAATAACAAAAAACAAAAGGCATGTTGCTACCTTTTGAAAAAGAGTAAGGATCACCGAAGTAATGTCTAAACCCAATGATTTTACAAAGCAACGAGAAAGGATTCCGGAACAAGGAAACACTATTTTCAATTGTCTCAAGAATTTTATTCTAATTATAATGAGGAGTAAAAATAGATTCGAGACGAGATAAACAAAAGAGGTTAGAGACGACTCAAGAAATGTCTAAGGATTTCTCTTCGAACTTTTTTGGAATTACCCAACTTGAGTTATGAGTATGAATGATATTTCTTTTTTTCTGTAAGTAAGACCAAAAAATGACTAAAATCATAGTCCATGCTTTTATTTTATGCATCTATTTTCTATTATATACAGAAATATTAGAATCGTTTTTTCTCGAGCCGTATGAGGAGAAAACCTCCTATACGTTTCTAGGGGGGGGGGTATTGTTTATCTACATCTATCCCAATGAGCGATCTATCGAATCGTTGCAATTGATGTTCGATCCCGAAGAGAAGGAAAAGATCTTCGAAAAGTGGGTTTTTACGATCCGATACAGAATCAAACTTATTTAAACGTTCCTGCTATTCGTTATTTCCTTGAAAAAGGTGCTCAACCTACAGGAACTGTTCATGATATTTTAAGGAAGGCAGAATTATTTAAAGAAGCAGCTTCGTAAAGAAAAAAAGCAAAATAATAATAAAAAAAAAAAAAGAAAGGTAACTAGTATCTATTTTAATTATTTACTCACAATTTGTTCTTTTCTTGTTCTATTCATACTTCTTTTTTTACTTTTTTTTGTTGTGGGAATCCACCGACAAACAAAGGACGAACTTTGCTTATTCTATCTCTATTGATTGAGTAAACCCGACATTTTTTCTCTATCTTTTCTTTATTTTTTTTTTCATCTAAGTTTCTTATTTATCTTGTGCCAATCCAACACAAATATATTTTTTTTACTTAACCAATTGATTACTAATTAATTGAATTTGTTTTCTCATCATTTCATTCATATTGACAATGGTGTATCGAACAAATATAATTTGATCGTAGATAAATGGCTCTGTTTATTCCGACTCCTATTAGTTTTTTAGTTTTTCCTTTACATCATTCAGACAAATGATGGGTTTGCCGGGTTTACTGTTATACAAGATGTATTTTCTTAATGGGAATCAAAAATTTTGAGAAAATGGAATGGGCGGTCTCCAAATTTTGATATTATTGATCATAAAATCTTTTCTTTATATTTCTTGTTAGCTCAATGGTTTAACGTATTTGTATTGTACAGCGCAATTCCATTTTTTTTTTATTTCGATCGTATCCACATATCATATTTATCTGGGTTGCTAACTCAATGGTAGAGTATTCGGCTTTTAAGTGCGACTATGATCTTTTACACATTTGGATGAAGTAAGGAATTCGTCCAGACTATTGGTAGAGTCTATAAGACCGCGACTGATCCTGAAAGGTAATGGATGGAAAAAACAGCATGTCGTAATAATAAGAAAATTTTTGATTATATTCTTTTTATTTTTAGTAGAATTTTGAGTTGATCCCTATCGGATTATTCCAAGATTGTGTTTTTCTTTTTGGAGGAAGACAAAAGAAATTCACATTTACAGTTGAGTCTAGTGAATAAATGGATAGAGCCCCATAGCTCCAATTCTGGTAAAAAAAGCAACGAGCTTTTATTCTTAATTTGAATAATTACCCGATCTAATTATACGTTAAAAAAAAATTAGTACCTGATGCGGGGGAGGGTTCTCCTGTAAGGAGTTCCTTGATTATTATTTTTTTTTGAATCCTAACTATTCTCTATTATGGATTGGAAACAAATGTGTAGAAGAAACAGTATACTGACAAAAAGAATTTGTTCCAAAGTCAAAAGAGCGATCGGGTTGCAAAAATAAAAAGATTTTTGAACCTCTGATAATTATAACAAGGATAAACCCTTGGTATAGAAGGGGAGGGAGAGGAAAAAGATCTGTTGATTGGACTCTCAGTTTCCGGGGTATATGTATGTTTTCATACATAGTGCATACCCTGTTCTGACCATATTGCACTATGTATGTATAATTTGATAACTCAAGAAATGCCTACTGTTTCTAGTTCAAGTAGAAATGTAAGTCAATGGAAGAATTACAAGGATATTTAGAAAAGGATAGATCTCGGCAACAACACCAACACTTCCTATATCCGCTACTCTTTCAAGAGTATATTTATGCACTTGCTCATGATCATGGTTTAAATGGTTCAATTTTTTATGAACCTGTAGATGTTTTTGGTTATGATAATAAATCTAGTTTAGCACTTGTAAAACGCTTAATTACTCGAATCTATCAACAGAATTCTTTGATTATTTCGGTTAATGATTCTAATCAAAATGGATTTGTTGGGAACAACCCTTTTTTTTATTCTCATTTTGATTCTCAAATCATATCAGAAAGTTTTGCAATTATTGTCGAAATTCAGTTCTCGCCGCAATTAGTATCTGATTTCAAAGAAAAAGAAATATCAAATAATTTACGATCAATTCATTCAATTTTTCCTTTTTTAGAAGACAAATTATCACATTTAAATTATGTCTCAGATATACTAATACCGCATCCCATTCATATGGAGATCTTGGTTCAAATTCTTCAATGCTGGATTCAAGATGTTCCCTTTTTGCATTCATTGCGATTCTTTCTTCACGAATGTTATAATTCGAATAGTCTTCTCGTTACTCAGAAGAAATCTATTTACGTTTTTTCAAAAGAAAATAAAAGATTATTTCGGTTTCTATACAATTCTTATGTATTTGAATGTGAATTTTTATTAGTTTTTATTCGTAAACAATCCTCTTATTTACGATTAAAATCT